GCCTTTAGTGGGCTTAGTATTTCCGGCAATTGCAATGGCTTCTTTATCTCTTTATGTTCAAAAAAACAAGATTTTTTAGATACAACAAGGACAAATCTTATATATATATATTTTTTTTCAAGACTTACTTGGATCATAACACGGATATCTATTTAGTAAAATATGGTATAATATGCGGCTTCCTTCGGGCATAAGCTCTTATGTATGTGTAAACATGATAAATGAATTATAACTATTTTCAAATAGATCGGAGAATTTCTGAAATGTAAAGTCAATATATCTATATGTATTAGGAAATCATATGAAAGGGATGTTATTATTTTAGTTTGGATCTAAGAAATTCGATGAATTATCCCTAAAGGTTCACATCATAATAGTGCTGGTTGATGAGAGTTACTTCGGAAACAAAAAAAAGTAAAAAAAAAATTATTTTTGTTATTCTCCCAATTCCAATAAAATGCAACTAGGTCTAGTTAGAGTATGAGTTGGCGATCAGAACGTATATGGGTAGAACTTATAGCGGGGTCTCGAAAAACAAGTAATTTCTGTTGGGCCTTTATTCTTTTTTTAGGTTCATTAGGGTTTTTATTGGTTGGAACGTCCAGTTATTTTGGTAGGAATTTTATATCTTTATTTCCTTCTCAGCAAATAATTTTTTTTCCACAAGGTATCGTGATGTCTTTCTATGGGATCGCAGGTCTTTTTATTAGCTCCTATTTGTGGTGCACAATTTCGTGGAATGTAGGTAGTGGTTATGATCGATTCGATATAAAAGAGGGCATAGTGTGTATTTTTCGTTGGGGATTTCCTGGAAAAAATCGTCGCATATTCCTCCGATTCCTTATGAAAGACATTCAGTCCATCAGAATAGAAATTAAAGAGGGTATTTATGCTCGTCGTGTCCTTTATATGGAAATAAAAGGACAAGGAGCCATTCCCTTGACTCGTACTGATGAGAATTTTACTCCACGAGAGATTGAGCAAAAAGCTGCTGAATTGGCCTATTTCTTGCGTGTACCAATTGAAGTATTTTGAAAAAAGGAACTGAAGAATGAATACTTTGCAAGAGATAAAAAACTCAAGAATCATCTTTTTTTCTATAGCATAACTTAACTGAAGTTTCTTCAGAACGCTTACTCGAGCCAAAGCAAACGTATATGAAACAATTCTAAAACGAAATTGTTTATGTCCACAATTTTTTTTATGCGTATGTAAATCCACTTAACTCAATTCAGTAACAAATCTAAATGATAGATTCATCATATATCAAAACAAAACATTTCATCATAAAGTAAAGAATTTTTTTTCTAAATATTTGATATTTTGATAGAACGGGAGTTCTTTCGTCTCGAAATCCGACTACTATTAATTTGAAGAGGGCTCTTTCTTATTCTATATTCTTTCTAAATTCAAGGACTAACCGCTGTACTGAATCACAAAAAAATCCGGAAATACATCGATGACTTGTAATAGAACTTATGCTTGATAGAAATATTAGTATCATATAGAGTCGACGAATGAGGTGCGTTCATTAAAAATTTTAAAATTCACAGACGAAAAAATGGCAAAAAAGAAAGTATTAATTTCCCTTCTATATCTTGCATCTATAGTATTTTTGCCTTGGTGGATCTCTCTCTCATTTAATAAAAGTCTGGAATCTTGGTTTACTAATTGGTGGAATACTAGGCAATCCGAAATTTTTTTGAATGATATTCAAGAAAAGAGTATTCTAAAAGAATTCATAGACTTAGAGGAACTCTTACGTTTGGACGAAATGATAAAGGAATACCCGGAAACACATTTACAAAAGCCTCGCATCGAAATCTACAAAGAAACGATCCAATTGATCAAGATGCACAACGAGGATCGCATCCATACAATTTTACACTTCTCGACAAATATAATCTGTTTCGGTATTCTAAGTGGTTATTCTATTCTAGGTAATGAAGAACTTGTTATTCTTAACTCTTGGTTTCAAGAATTCCTATACAACTTAAGCGACACAATAAAAGCTTTTTCTATTCTTTTATTAACTGATTTATGTATAGGATTCCATTCGCCCCACGGTTGGGAATTAATGATTGGCTCTGTCTACAAAGATTTTGGATTTGCTCATAATGATCAAATTATATCCGGTCTTGTTTCTACTTTTCCAGTCATTTTAGATACAATTTTTAAATATTGGATCTTTCGTTATTTAAATCGTGTATCTCCTTCACTTGTAGTGATTTATCATTCAATGAATGACTGAAAAGTGATCGAACGATCCAATTATAATATTTGTTACTTTGTACATAAGCAAAACATTCAAAATTGTACTTACTACCCATCCAAGGAATTCCTCCAATATTCCAGTAAAATTATTTATATTTAATATTTAAGTAAATAGCAAAATTATAGATAGGGAACTATACTAGCGACCTACCTAATTTTATTGTAGAAATTTTCGGGATCAATGATTGGACCATGCAAACTAAAAATACCTTTTCTTGGATAAAGA